TGAAGTCTAGATGCAAGGAAAGATTATAGTGATGGAAGGGGCGGAATTTCGATACGGACTCATGAGAGTCTCTGAATGCTCAGGCATTGAATCAATATTCTATTGAATAGATAATTGGAATTTTTTATAAATACAAATCTATTTCGTTGATTGATTCATCAATAGTGTTGGGTCAGAATATATTTTTGACTCTGCACCATTGATTCCACTATTATTAGTGAGTAATAATAGAATAATTCCTTCATATTCATAGAAATAGGGGACATAATTCACATGGATATAGTAAGTCTCGCTTGGGCTGCTTTAATGGTAGTCTTTACATTTTCTCTTTCACTCGTAGTATGGGGAAGAAGTGGACTCTAGAGGTACTATTTTTTAATTGAGTTGAGGAAAAAAACTCTATCAATTGTTTTATAGATCATTCTGAAAAGTTTTTTTTAACGATTTTAAATAAAAATATATTTATTTTGAAAGTCCATTGGATTCGAGTGGAATTAATGTATTATATAAATAATACTCTTTCAATCATTCCCACTAATTCTTTTTCTTTCTAAATTTTCGATTTCAACGATAGGCTCTTCATAGAATTATAAATAGACAATGAGGAAGATCAAATTTTTATTTGTTTTACTGTTCAAAGAAGGAACCGTTCCGGTAAGTGTCTAGACACTTGTTCTGAGAAACAATATAAATTGTCTAACAAAAAACTATGTATTTTACCTTAGGAGAGTTTCATATTGGCCATTTACCGCTTGTTTTCTTATTTTTGAAATTGGATTCCCATAGAACTCCAGAACTCCTGTTAGTGACTCAATCAATTACCTCTTTTACCTCTTTAAAACGCTAAACTAAAAAAAAACGACTTGATTTTTTTAATCAAACTTCCTTCATTGATCTTACTTTTTCGATAGATATGGAGATTCATATTGAAAAAAATACGAAAGACAAAGAAATAGTAAGAATTAGAATAAAGTTTTCTTTCAATTGGAACAAATAGATGTAGCAAAGAAATAGAATTAGATACATTCCATATATGGAATTGATATCTACATATAGGAAGATCCATCCTATTGTAGTATTGTAGATTAAGTTTGTATTATTATTAGAGTACAACTTTACTACAGTATTTTATATACTGTAGAACTTTTTTTACACGACAAAAAAACTACGAGAAAGGTATGGTAGAAAGAAATATATGAATCTTTCTTTCTACCATATACTATCGGATCGCATAGAATACTGACAATTCTAGTCCGCGCATTTCATTTAAGACGCGGAATTTGAATCCTTTTCGTCAGAAGTCAAGTTTCGGTCAAATTTATTAATCATTTTTACTTTGATTTTGGCTGACTGTTTTTACGTAAATGATAAGTAGAAAAGCAGTAGGCACGAGAACGAACAATGCAGTAGCAATAAATGCAAGAATATTGACTTCCATAATCTAATCGTTTTTTTTTAGTTTAATTTTATTTCACAATAACTCGGGATTTAATCCCATAGAGATGATAAATCTTTTGCCTGTCAATTCAATGGATGAACTCCCTCTCGATGGTATTGAATCGAATCAATATCATAAATAACAATAGTTGAGCTATCAAATAAATTCATCGTCGAGAATTGAATAGTATACCATAAAAAGATCTTTTATCCACACCGAATCAAATGAAAAATGGGATTCTTGATCCAATCAGGAGTTATTTTATTTACTGTTCCGTTTTTTCTTTTCGATAAACTATCCTACGCCTTTCGTGTATAATTATCCGATGAGATGATATTTCTCGAACGACCCTTCCACTTCCATTAGCCACAAACCAAAATAAACAATAGAGGTGAAATGGAAAAAGAAAGAAGTTCAGTTCTAAACTCTTTTTTTATAATGATCTAATTTTCTTTGAAGACAAAGAGGTGTGATAAAAATGAATCCGAGTCGAAAGTATCTAATATTTTACCATTATAGTAGCGTTTTTGATGTCGATGAGACTCCGAAAATATAATAAATAGGGACGAAACTTTATGCATTTCTTCATTAAATTCATTCCTTCTCGAAGAAGGGTGTGATTGTGGGGCGATCTTTATCTTTCTTTTATCCTCTTTCCTCAGATTATTATATTAGGACTAGGACACATATATATATAAAGTTCAGTGTGCAATTTGAATGAAATAGATTTTTCAAATTTAAATTAGTAAATTTACTAATTGAGGTTACCCAAAATCATAAGCAGAAACAGAGATAATTTAATTTGGAAACGTAGCTCATGGGGGGGATTCGATTCCCTTTATTTTGAATTTGGGTCATTATAATAAATGAATTCCATTTGTGTATGTGCTACCAAGAACCCTGCGATATTCTCTGTACATATTCCATTATGAACAATCGAAAAATAAAACTCGATATGTCTTGGAATCCTGAATATAATGCTACCAACAATTGTACTAATCCAAATATATCTTTATACCACCAATCAATACTTTTTGTTTGATGATAATAAATGCAAAAGGA